TAAAATATGTATCATACACTCTTATCTGTCCTTCACTTCTCTTATCAATTTATTCCACTTTTTGGCCTTTTTAAAGCCGAATCACCAAGTGTAACCGTTTTTTCCATTAATTTAACTCTTTTTTAAAAAAAATTTCTGCCGAATTCTCCCTTAACAACAAAACCATGAGTTTTTTATTTAACAAATTTTAAAGGAAAAAGAAAAAGACACACCCCCCCCCTTTTTTAACCCCAAATTTACCCCTTAACTTCCCCAAAAGGCTAAAACCTTACTTCCAAAAACCGTGTTTTTGAGGTGTAATTGCACATTAGATTTTCGTTCTAAAGGGGTGAACTGGCTTCATCAAAAATTTCCACTTTTTTCACCTTTTTAGTATATTTTGTACAACTGCCTTCCAAGCAGTAAGATTAGACGTTTCTAAAAGAGGTATTGTGAGGGGGTGTGTTTGGCACGAAGAATTTTGATTTCTTAGGAAAAAGTTATATCTCTTTTCCTTACAAAGAATCTTAGGTTAAACCCAAACCTTTAGCCTTCAAAGCTTAAATTAAACTTTATTGTTTAGATTCTGGGCTTTATAGTTGATTCAACAATATTGAATTGCAAGTTCAAAGGTGAGAAAATATCTCTAAGGCTTAATGCGAGATGGCCGAGACCTAGGCGAAAGATTGTAGCTCTTTTTACGGAGTAATTAACTTCTCTCGTAATACAAAGGTAAAGTAAGCTAAGATATAAGCTATCGGGTTCATACCCCGAAAATGGGTGAAGGCCCCTTTATCATTCAAGTTTGGCTCTAGCTTATCTTATAGATAGATCTTTATAAAATACATGGTTTGCTACTAATAAGGCAAAGCCTAAGTGATTTGTACTAAATTTAAAATTCACCTACAAACCACCTTAAGGGTTATTATCTTAATACATGATAACACTAACCTTTGCTAACCCAGTATTGAAGATTAAAAATAAAAGAAATTTAGATTTAGTAATAGATATTATCCTTGGCTAAGTCTGTGCCAGCAGCTGCGGTTATACAGACAAGGAAATTTATAAACGAATCGGTAAAAAGGACAGTTATAGAACAACTACAAGCTAAATCGTTTCATGAAGAGGTAGAATTCACACATGAATCATTTCTTAACTAGCTTAACTCTTCTAGAAGCTGTGAAATTACTAATCAAAACCAGGATTAGATACCCTGCTATTAGTAATATAAATTTTTCCACCACTAAACCACCAGGGGATTACAGAGCTACCTCTGAAACCCAAAGAGCTTGGCGGTACCTCAAACCCTATTAGGGGAACCTGTTCCATAATCGATAATCCGCGCAGGACCTTACTTTCTTTTATTTAGTTTGTATACCGTCGTCGTCAGACAACTTTTAAGAAAACAATAGTTCTCTACAATAAATTGTTTATAAACGTCAGATCAAGGTGCAGCCAATAAGAAAGAGAGAAATGGGTTACAATTTTCAATTTCGAAATACGAATTTTTAGTTGAAATACTTTAATGAAGGAGGACTTAAAAGTAATTCTAATAAGAACGAAAGAATGAATAAGGCTCTGAGGTGTGCACACATCGCCCGTCGCTCTCGCTGAAAAGTGAGATAAGTCGTAACATAGTAAGAGTAATGGAAGTTGCCCTTAGCTGAATGAAGCATAGTATAAATAATATAACTCGCTTACACTGAGTTGATGGTTAAGTATAACCTGCTTCAATTTAGATCATTTTCTTCACCAATTAATCTACCCAAAACTAATTAAACCATTCCCTTATCTAGTAACGTCGAATGAACGAAAAAATTAAACCAAGTACCGAGAGGGAACAAATTATAACAATTATAGTAGAGATAAAATCTCGTACCTTTTGCATCATGGGAGAACAAGAATTCCTTTAAAATTTAAATTACCCGAATTTTAAGTGAGCTACTCTGTAGAACAGACCTAATGTTGCAAAATTATTGTCAACTACATAATAGATGCTAGATACTTACCGCACTAAAAGATAGCTGGTTACTCAGAAAAGATATAAAAGTATCTCCTTTTCCAAGAAAAGAAACACTAACAGAAGGATAAGCTTCCGTTATATCAACGGCTTAGGATTACTAAATTTTTAAAAGTAGGAATAAAATTTTCCATCATTAATTTTGTTATAAAATATAAAACAATATTTAGAAAATAAATTTACGTTAGCCTTGATCATCACTGAGTTATATAGAACAACTATACTACTTAACTATACAACTGATGTTTTCACAAGTATTTTTACACTTAATAATCTTTTTCCTAAAATAAAAGTTCACATAAACTTAATTACTTAAATATATACAAGGAACTCGGCAAACTCACTACTCCGCCTGTTTATCAAAAACATGTCTCTTAGAAAACATTAAGAGTCAGGCCTGCCCAGTGATCACTTTAACGGCCGCGGTACCCTGACCGTGCAAAGGTAGCATAATCATTTGCCTTTTAATTGGAGGCTAGTATGAATGGTCCGACGAGAGTAAAACTGTCTCATATATATTTAATAGAAATTAACCTAAAGGTGCAAAGGCCTTTATATATTAAAAAGACGAGAAGACCCTGTTGAGCTTTAATCTTAATGAACATTTCTTCTATATTTATAAATTTATTTTGCTCACTAAAGATTTTAATTGGGGCGATTAAGGAACAATCACCAGCTTCCTGAACCTACTCAAAAATATCTGTAAATTAAACCGATCCAGCAATGCTGATCAACAAAACGAGCTACCACAGGGATAACAGCATAATTCTTCTTGAGAGCCCATATCGAAAGAAGAGATTGTGACCTCGATGTTGGACTAGGGTAACTAGAAGGTGCAGCCGCTTTCTTGTTTGGTCTGTTCGACCAGTAATTCCCTACATGATCTGAGTTCAGACCGGCGTAAGCCAGGTCAGTTTCTATCTTTTAATCAATACAAATTTAGGCTAGTACGAAAGGACCGCTTAAAATAAATACTTTATTACAAAGTGAATATAATCTAACTTAACTTTATGAGGTTGGCAGAGAGTAATGCAGTTGACTTAGGATCAACAGACAAAAACCTAATAGTTTTTACCTCATAATTAAGGTGGCAGAAAAAGTGCATTAGGTTTAAGCCCTAAATATGAAGAATTACTCTTCTTCCCTTAATAATGCTAACATATTCAGTAAGCACCATCTTCACTTATGTATGTATTCTTCTAGCAGTGGCTTTTTTTACTCTATTAGAACGCAAAGGTCTCGGCTACTTCCAAATCCGTAAAGGACCCAACAAAGTCGGGATCATAGGACTTCCTCAACCACTAGCAGATGCTGCTAAACTTCTTACAAAAGAATTAACTAAACCCTCTTTAGCAAACCAATCACCCTACTTTATTGCACCAATTTTATCTTTAATTCTAGCCCTAATCCTCTGACAACTTAATCCCCTAGAAAACTCAAGGGGATTTATTAAATGAGGAATTCTCTTTTTCCTATGCGTCTCCAGGTTAAACGTATATGGCACCTTACTCGCCGGATGATCCTCCAATTCAAAATACGCTTTATTAGGAGCTCTACGCGCCATTGCACAGACTATTTCTTACGAAGTAAGACTCGCCCTAATTTTGCTATTTTCTCTTTTCACAAGAGAAAGATTTAATCTTCTAGAAATCAAATCATTTAATGAACTAATTTGATTCGTTTTTCTACTATCCCCCATTGCACTAGTATGACTCGTCTCCTGCCTCGCTGAAACAAACCGAGCACCCTTTGATTTCGCAGAAGGTGAATCAGAGCTAGTATCAGGATTCAATATTGAATATGGTAGCGGTGGCTTTGCTCTAATCTTCATAGCCGAATACGCAAACATTTTGTTCATAAGACTCCTCACCGCAGTCTTATTCTTTGGAGGAAGAAGATTCATTTTTACTGATGACATCATCATAATTATCAAAACACTCTTCTTCGCATTCTTTTTCGTTTGAGCCCGAGCCACACTTCCTCGGTTCCGATACGATTTACTAATGGGACTTACATGAAAAGGATTCCTCCCCGTAGCCCTAAGTGCACTTTGCCTTGTAATGGGAATAATTCTCTTACTATAAACAAGAAGTAGTTTAAGAAAAATACTAGCATTGGAAGCTAATGACCCAGATTGACCTGGTTTCTTGAAATGACTGTCTGCATCATCTCCTCTCTTCTACTTGCTCTAATCTTTTCAATACCTATAATAATACAACCTCTTAGACTAGGGTTATGTATTATAATAATCAGCCTGTTCTGATGCATTTTACTAGGATTAACATACTCTTCCTGATTTTCGTACGTTTTGTTTCTCATTTATGTAGGAGGACTACTAGTTATATTTGTCTATGTAGCTGCTCTCGCACCCAATACTTTGTTCTCAAGCCTAAAATCTTTAAGTGGAATTATAATACTCTCAATTTTTATACTGATTCTACTAAGAACCTTAACACCTAAAGATCTATCATTTTTATTTGATATCTCCTCACTAGACCAATTCTCCGAAAATATAAAAACAGGAATCCTGATAATTTCTTCATCAAACATCAGTATATTAATTGGACTAGGATTAATTTTATTAATAAACCTATTAGCAGTAGTAAAAGTCTGTTACTACCAACAAGGACCTCTACGACCTTATAATGAACTAACATAATCTTTATGCATAGCCCAATTCGAAAACATCACCCCGTGCTCAAAATATTAAACAATTCACTAATTGATTTACCTGCTCCTATAAATCTTTCTGTTTGATGAAACTTCGGCTCTTTACTAGGTTTATGTTTGGGAGTTCAAATTGTCACCGGATTATTTCTAGCTATACATTATACAGCTCATATTGACTTAGCCTTTGCATCAGTAGCCCATATTACACGTGATGTAAATTATGGATGATTACTACGAGCTCTTCATGCAAATGGTGCTTCATGGTTCTTCATTTGCCTCTATCTTCACGCAGGCCGTGGAATCTACTACGGATCATATATAAACATTCATACCTGAAATATTGGGGTCATTTTAATATTCCTGACTATGGGAACTGCATTTTTAGGCTACGTTCTCCCTTGAGGACAAATATCTTTTTGAGGAGCTACAGTAATTACAAATCTCTTATCTGCTATCCCTTATCTTGGACCAGACCTTGTTCAATGGGTTTGAGGAGGATTTGCCGTAGATAATGCAACACTAACTCGATTTTTCACACTCCACTTTATTCTTCCTTTTGCCATTGCAGCCTTTACAGTAATCCATTTATTGTTTCTTCACGAAACCGGATCCAATAACCCCTTAGGAATCAATAGAGATTCAGATAAAATTCCGTTTCACTCTTATTATACTTTTAAAGACCTAGTGGGCTTCGTTATCTTACTTTTTTTGCTTACACTACTAGTGCTATTTAGTCCTCAACTCCTAGGGGACCCTGAAAATTTCATTCCAGCTAACCCCCTAGTAACCCCCGTTCACATTCAGCCAGAATGATACTTCCTATTTGCTTACGCAATTCTTCGTTCAATTCCTAGAAAACTTGGTGGAGTAGTAGCCCTTGTCCTTTCAATTGCTATTTTATTTATTTTACCATTTACCCACTTAGGAAAATTCCGATCAACAGCCTTCTATCCCGTGAGACAAGTTTTATTTTGAACCTTAATTGGTATTTTCCTAGTTCTCACATGAATTGGTGCTCGCCCTGTAGAGGCACCTTATGAATTTATTGGACGAATTTTTACTGTTCTATACTTCTCATACTACGTCCTTAATCCTCTAGCTCAATTAGCCTGAGACAAAATTTTAGATTAATAAAAAGTTAAAGCACGGCGCAAAGTTGATTTGAAACCAACTTCATAGTGTTCGACTCACTAGTTAACTTAATAGCAATGAGAAAATTCTATTTCATTCTTCGACTTACAAGACCGATATTTAAACTTAAACTTTCACTGCAGATATGACAACAACCTTAACAATATGTGCAATCCTTGGAGTGTTGATAGCAATTCTAACTGTTTGTTTCCAATATAAACACCTTTTAAGATTACTTTTAGCTCTAGAAGCTATCACTCTATCTTTATTTCTTTTACTACTAGCCAAGTTGAGAATTGCTAGTGCAGAGAGCTATATTAGATTAGGACTAATTACTCTCGGTGCCTGTGAAGCCAGCCTTAGCTTAGCAGTTTTGGTATCCTTAATTCGAACTCACGGTAATGACTACGTAAGAAGTTTCAACACATACAAATGTTAAACATACTTTTTATAAACATATTAGCCATCCTCCCCTCGTCAAACCGTCTTAATTTCTGATACCTACGATTATGATTCCTTTCGATAGGTTGCTTCTTCTCAATCTTTATATTATACTCTCCTATACTAAACCACATTCAAGTGTCCCAAAATATATGAATTGACGGTCTTAGCATACCCCTCATTACACTCACTTGATGAATTTCAATTCTAATATTAGTTGCCAGACAAACAAGGGTCTTAAACACAAACAATAAAGTAAACTACTTTAGATTTCTAATTTCCCTTCTTAACTTAATCCTACTAATTGTCTTTATGTCATCAAACCTAATTTGATTCTATTTCTCATTTGAGGCATCCTTAATTCCTACACTAATCTTAATTCTAGGTTGAGGATACCAACCCGAACGGCTCCAAGCGGGAATTTATATAATGCTTTATACAGTCACTGCTTCCCTCCCCCTCCTTATCCTAATCTTATTTTGATCCTCAACATGAGGATCAAACTCATTAATTCTCATAGCAAACACTTCATTCAACTATACACCATGACTTAAGGAAATCTTAATTGTAGTAACCCTAGCTGCCTTTCTAGTAAAACTTCCTATGTTTACAGTTCACTTATGACTCCCCAAAGCCCACGTAGAAGCTCCAGTTGCAGGATCTATAATCCTTGCCGGAATTTTACTAAAATTAGGTGGATATGGCCTCTTACGCATATTCCAATTAGTTCAAATCAACACCTCTTTCATTAATAGATTCTTATTCTCATTAGGCCTATGGGGAGGAGTAATTACCAGCTTCATTTGTTTCCGCCAAACAGATCTAAAATCTCTAATTGCGTACTCTTCGGTAGGACATATAAGAATTATACTTGCAGGAGTTTTTTCCGCTTCTTCATTTGGATTTCAGGCAGGCCTATCAATAATAGTGGCCCATGGCCTATGCTCCTCAGCACTATTTTCCCTAGCAAACTATTCCTATGAAAAAGTCCACTCTCGAAGATTATATATCTGTAAAGGAATGCTAATAATTATTCCCTCTATTTCTATATGATGATTTATTTTTTGTGTCATCAACATAGCAGCCCCCCCATCGATTAATCTTCTAAGAGAAATCCTCCTATTTCCAGTTATTTTCTTTAAATCCCCTTGAGTTTTGACAACAATAATAATCATAACTTTTCTTGGAGCCGTCTACAACCTATTCCTCTATACTTCTACCCAACATGGAGGATCCCCATCATTTCTCTATAGCTACAGCTCAATCAAACCATCACAAAATTTACTATTAATTGCACACGCTATTCCGGTTAATATCCTAATTTTAAAACCAGAACTAGTCTGTAACTGACTTGTCTGCTTAGTTAGTTTAAAACAAAACATTAGAGTGTGGATCTAAAAATTAAATAACTATTTAACTAGGCAATGTTTAAGTCAATAAAATTTTCATCAGTCTGTTCTATCACCCTTTTTACTTATTTTACCCTCATATTCCCACTTCTAATCTACTTAACACTCAGAAACAAAATCATCTTACTAGAATGGGAAATCTTATCTAATAGATCTTACTCAATCACGTTCCCCTTAATCCTGGACCCCATTAGAGTAAGCTTCAGCTGTGTAGTTTGCCTAATTTCCGCTTGCGTAATATTTTTCACCTCTAGTTATATATCAGCTGATCCTTTCCTAACCCGCTTTGTATGACTTGTCATACTTTTTGTATTATCAATAAATATCCTGGTTTTCGTTCCCAGGATCATTTCTCTACTCCTTGGATGAGATGGACTAGGAATTGTTTCATTTGCCCTAGTAATCTACTACCAAAACATAAAATCCCTTGCCGCAGGAATAGTTACCGCACTAGCAAACCGAATCGGAGATGTCTTACTCTTAGTTTCTATTGCCATCTGTGCTAACGAAGCGAACTGAAACATAATACTCATCTGAGAAAACTCTATATTTCCATGACTATGTCTATGTATTATAGTAGGTGCCATAACAAAAAGTGCCCAAATCCCATTCTCTGCATGGCTCCCTGCAGCAATAGCAGCCCCTACACCAGTTTCAGCTCTAGTCCACTCTTCAACACTAGTCACTGCAGGAATTTTTATCTTAATCCGATTTTACTACCTTCTTGCCGCTTGACCCTTATTCAACTTTCTAGCTTTATTCATTGGTACAATCACGCTTCTTATAGCAGGAATTGGAGCAAATCATGAGCATGACCTTAAAAAAATCATTGCCTTATCGACACTTAGTCAACTTGGGGTAATAATGCTCAGCTTAGGGTTAGGAGCTTGAAATCTTACTCTTTTCCACTTATATACCCATGCCCTCTTCAAGGCCCTTCTCTTTTTATGCGCTGGAGCTATTATTCATAATAACAGAAATGTCCAGGATATTCGATCCTTTGGTGCTCTAGCACCTCAAATACCCCTAACAATTACATGCCTAAACATTGCAAACCTAGCCCTATGTGGAGCACCTTTCCTAAGAGGGTTTTACTCTAAAGACCTGATTTTAGAAACTTGTCTATATAATCCAACAAATTGCATCGCATTAACTTTAATTTTCCTAGCAACAGGAATAACCGCAGCATACTCAATCCGCCTTTCCCTAGTCACATTATGACAGGAATCCTCCAACTTACCTTTTACACAAAACTCAGATGAAGATTGAGTAGTAACCACTCCAATCATCATTCTCACATTAGCAGCAATCACAGGGGGTTTAATTCTACAAACTATATTTTTTTACTTCAACGAATCAATTTATCTTCCTCTGACACATAAACTTCTTACCATCTCAGTAACTCTTGCGGGCGCTTGAATTGCTCTCAACATCTGAAAACTTAAAATCACCAACAACCCAAATGGCTCCCTAATAAATTCATTTTTCTCGACAATATGATTTTTAAGCATAATCACCACCCAGCCAAACATAATCAAACCATTCATATGAGCAAAAACTATAACTAAATCAATTGATCAAGGATGATTAGAAGTCCTAGGAGGAAAAGGAACACTAAACCTAGCAACTAAAACATCAACAATAACGCAAATTTTACAATCCAAGTATATTAATACTATAATTTCAGTAATACTATTTACTGCCGCAGGAACCATCTTTTTAATGTATTACTCCGATAGCTTATCTCCTAGAGCATAACGCTGAAGACGTTAGGGTGGCAATATTTATGCCTTGGGGTGTAGTAACTTTAAACAATAATAATTATATAATACTACCCCTTAGGATGCTCATCCGAATATAGTGTAACTAATAAAGAAAAAATGTACGCCTGAATAAGACTTACACCAATCTCAAATATAAAATACAAAACCTGGACCCCAATTAGCACCCCTATGGCTGTTACAGGAAACACGAAGACACTTGCTCTCAAATAAACTCCAATCAACCCTAACACAATATGACCAGCCCTTATATTAGCAGCCAATCGAACAGAAAGCGTAATAGGTCGAACACAAATACTTACTGTTTCTACAATAACTAAAAAAGGATTCAATGCCGCAGGAGCTCCCGCAGGCAATAAAGAAGCAGCAACAGAAGTAGGATTATGTGCTACCCCAGAAACAATCAAAGATAACCATAAAGGAAAACCAAGACTTAAAGTTACAGCTAGATGACTCGTAGCACTGAATACGTAAGGAATTAACCCAGCCAAATTGAAAATAATTAAAAAAACAAACAAACCAGACAATAAGCTTGTGAAACCCCCCAAGTTCTTTCCTAAAGAACGAGAAATCTGCGAAAAAATAATCGACTTAGGAGTCAAAATAGTCTGAGAAAATCGAGAATTTCTTAGCCAATAACCTCTATTAAAGGACAGCAACAAAACCAATGAAATCGTTCAAACAAATACATAAGCAGACAAAAAAACTGAATTATGGTCATCAAATGAGGAAAAGATGTCTACTAACATTCTTACTAACTATCATGCTCAACTATTTCTTTTAGAACCTTCTTTTAGTTCTTCATCACTTAACCCCGAATACTGTGTTAAAGAAAACCATCAATTAATTCTTATTACAACAAAAAGACATGCCCAAAACAAAAAAAATAACAAAATTCAATTAAGAGGAGCTAACTGAGGCATAGAAAAGTACTAAAACACTAGTAACTCAAGATTGACAACCTCGTATTATTTATTTAACTAACTCTTCTACTTCTTATACTAAGCAGCAACTAATGAATTAACTCAATTCATAAAGTCCTCCACATCCACTGCTTCAATTACAATAGGCATAAATGAATGATTGGCTCCACAAATCTCAGAGCACTGCCCATAAAATACCCCAGGATATTTAACATAAAACCTCAATTGATTTAACCGCCCTGGCACTGCATCCGCTTTTACTCCCAGAGATGGCACTGTTCAAGAATGAATTACATCCGCAGACGTAACAAGAACCCGAACATCTCTTCCAACAGGCACAACAGCTCGATTATCAACCTCTAATAAACGAAAGTCACCATCACTTAAATCCCTAGTAGGAACCATATAAGAATCAAACTCAATATTTAAGAAATCTGAGTATTCGTAACTTCAATACCATTGATGCCCGACACTCTTAATAGTTAAATTACACGCATTAACCTCATCAAGAAGATACAACAACCGAAGTGAAGGCAGAGCTAAAACAATTAAAACAAGCGCTGGAGCAATTGTTCAAATTGTCTCGATTTGCTGTCCCTCTAAAGTAAAACGAGACTTATAAGTATTAGTCATCAATGATATAGCACCATATCCTACTATACTAATAATCAAAACTAATACAACCATCGCATGATCATGGAAAAAAATTAACTGCTCCATTAATGGAGACGCAGCGTCCTGAAATCCTAACTGTCCTCATGAGGCCATATCTACTATCGAGAAGCACTACTCAAAACAAGAGCCCCCGTCTCAGCCGAGTTATGGAAATCAACAGGCAAAACATTATCCCACTCCAAGGCAGTTCTTAAATGAGTACTTCAAAGAACCCCACGCTGAGACACAAAAGCCTCCCATACAATTATCATAAAATAAAGAACAGCAACAAATGAAATCATAGACCCTATTGAAGAAACAACATTTCACTTCATGTAACAATCAGGATAGTCTGAGTACCGTCGAGGCATTCCAGCTAACCCTAAAAAATGTTGTGGGAAAAACGTTACATTCACCCCAATGAACATAATAAAGAAATGAGCCTTAGTTCATCGTTCATGTAAAGTTAACCCTGTAATCAAAGGAAACCAATAATTGAAAGCAGCAAATAAAGCGAAGACTGCTCCCATTGACAATACATAATGGAAATGAGCTACTACATAATAAGTATCATGAAGAACAATATCCAGAGATGAATTAGAAAGCACAATACCAGTTAACCCACCTACTGTAAACAAGAAAATAAACCCTAATGCTCAAAGCATAGGAGTTTCATACTTCACTCGAGCTCCATGAATTGTAGCTAATCAACTAAACACCTTAATACCCGTAGGCACCGCAATAATTATTGTCGCAGCAGTGAAATAAGCCCGCGTATCTACATCCATCCCCACTGTGAACATATGATGAGCTCATACAATAAATCCCAAAATACCAATTGATAACATAGCATAAATCATTCCTAATGTACCAAACGTCTCCTTTTTACAAGCATAATGACTCACAATATGAGAAATCATCCCAAACCCAGGCAAAATCAAAATATATACTTCCGGATGCCCAAAGAATCAAAACAAATGCTGATATAAAATAGGATCTCCACCTCCGGCAGGATCAAAAAAGGATGTATTAAAATTCCGATCAGTTAACAACATAGTAATCGCACCTGCCAAGACAGGCAAAGACAGTAATAAAAGAATAGCAGTAATCTTCACTGATCAAACAAAGAGAGGCAATCGCTCAAACTGCATCCCCTGTCATCGCATATTAATAATTGTAGTAATGAAATTTACAGCACCTAAAATAGAAGACACACCAGCTAAATGTAAAGAAAAAATAGCTAAATCTACAGATCCCCCCGCATGAGCCAAATTACCAGACAAAGGAGGATAAACTGTTCAACCTGTTCCCACACCACTTTCGACAGCAGAAGAAGCAAGCAACAAAGTCAATGAAGGCGGAAGCAATCAAAAACTTATGTTATTTAATCGAGGAAATGCTATATCAGGAGCCCCTAACATTAAAGGAACCAATCAATTACCAAACCCCCCAATCATCATAGGCATCACCAGAAAAAAAATTATCACAAATGCATGAGCAGTAACAATTACATTATACAACTGATCGTCACCTAATAAAGCCCCTGGCTGTCCAAGTTCAGCCCGAATCAAAAGACTCAAAGCAGTTCCGACTAAACCAGATCACACACCAAACATAATATATAAAGTACCAATATCTTTATGATTCGTAGAATAAAATCAACGCATAAAAAAACCCAAGCCAAAAATTACTACTTCAAACAATAGGTAAACCTCCCAAAAACGTCACAATTATAACAAACAAAAACACTCATCTATAACCCTTAAACCAATCTCGCATTATCCCTGCCAGTCCTTCTCTGCCAGATCTCTCCACACCTAAATCATACAAAGAAAAAATAAACAAATAACACAATCTCAAATAATAAAACAAACTTATAAGAGAACCAACAATTAAAATACCAACCCTCAGTAACCTAGAACCTAAATAAACCCCACAATTAATGGCCACTCATTTAGAAGAAAATCCTAACAAAGGAGGCATTCCAGCGAGAGACAATAAAATCACCGTTATTACTACAGACGTTATTAACTTCTCCGACCTAAGCTTTTTCACACTTGCAAAAGTATTCATCTCCACCGTCAACAAAATCCCAAAAATCATAACTGAAGTAATAATATACACAAACAAATACAACTTTAAAGCCCCTTGATGACAAGTTAAACAATAAGTTAACCATCCAAGATGAACAATCGAAGAATAAGCCAATAAAGCTCGAAACTGAGTTTGATTTAAACCACCCACACCTCCAGCAAGGGCGGACAAACACCTCAATACTACAGCCATAAGCACCAAGCTAGACTTCTCATCTCCCTCCAGCAAACACCCTATCAGAAAAATAGGAGCCAACTTCTGTCAAGTTGCTAATACTATACAACCAAATCAAGACAGACCTGATATAACCCTAGGCAACCAGAAATGAAAAGGAAATACACCAAGTTTTATCATCAATCCAAAGAAAATTACCAAACATCTCAACCTTAAATTTAAACCACTCACTTCTCCAAATCCCCAACCTTGAGATTCTCCAAAAACCCTCAAACTACCAAACAATAACAATCTCGACCCCAAAGCCTGCACAACCAAATATTTCATAGTAGACTCTCTTTCTACAGACATTCCTCGATACAATAAAATAGGGACAAACCCAATCAAGTTAATTTCTAGCCCAGCTCAGGCACCTAATCAATGTCCAGCAGACACTGAAAAAATAGTTCCAAAGCCAACCAATCATAAAAATCCAAACCCATAAGGCAAAAAATGCAACATAAAATTCGGGATAGAATCGAACTACCCAAAGTAAAGTTAGCAGCCCCACTTTGTTCCTAACCAAATTTTATTCTATCTACCCAGCTCAGTCTAATGACCCTTCATTCCACTCATGAAAAAGTCCAACAATCAAAATAATCAAAAAAATAAAACCCCCTCAAAACACACTTATACTAACTCCTTCAAAACAACCAATAAAGATAGGAAACAACAAAACAATCTCTACATCAAAAATTAAAAAAATCACCGCCAAAAGAAAAAACCGCAAAGAAAAAGGCAACCGCGCGGAACCCATTGGATCGAACCCACACTCAAAAGGTGACCTTTTTTCTCGATCTAACACAACTCGCTTACCCAATAACCAAGCTAAAGTCATAACAACAAGTGACACAACTACTGATACAAAACTACACAACAAAACACTAGTCATAGGCACTAGAGAAATTTAACATCTCCTGATCTGCAACATCAATGCAGCCCGTTGATCCGGCATAGTACCTTTTACTGAACAGGTAGGATTTTAATTCTACAACCTTCTAATTAACAGCTAGACGCTCAATACTTCAGCTTCTGATCACACAAACTAGTAGAGACAGACTTTCACTATCAAAGAACGGGCCGAAACCGTCTGCAAATTTCTCGCTTTCTACCAAACCTATATTTTATTACTTTCCTTCTGGCGCCAAAGAAAATACTCTTATTAATTGAATGCAAATCAATCCTTTTAATTTAAAGTATACCGCCTTCCTACACCTAGAGGGTATTTATACCGTCCTTAGATTAAAAGTCTAATGCTTATTTTACCTCAGCCACTCAAGGACTCACCATTTGTCCTATTTTCTAACAACCTCACCAATAAATAGATAAATACAAGAAGAGTCAAACAACATCAACAAAATGCCAATATCAAGCTGCAGCCTCGAAACCAAAGTGATGGCTAGGGGAAAAATGCTGCATTCAGACACGAACCAAACAAACCAATAAAAATGTACTTCCAATTAACACATGCAACCCATGAAACCCCGTAGCCACAAAAAAAGTAGAGCCATAAGCTCCGTCAGCAATAGTAAAAGGAGCCTCATAGTACTCTCAACCCTGCAAAATAGTAAAATACACCCCTAAAATCACAGTAGCGATTAACCCTTGAATCCCATTCACTCGATCACCTTCCATAAGAGCATGATGAGCTCACGTTACGGTAACACCTGATGCTAATAACACCGCCGTATTCAACAAAGGAACCTCAAAAGGATTAAGAGGACTAATCCCTGATGGAGGTCAACAAGAACCAAGCTCAGGAGAAGGAGCTAAACTCCTATGAAAGTAAGCTCAAAAAAAAGCAAAGAAAAAACAAACCTCCGAAACAATAAATAAAATCATTCCTCACCGCAAACCCTTAGCAACTTTTCCAGTATGAAATCCCTGAAAGGTACCTTCACGAATTACGTCACGCCACCACTGAAGCATAGTCAGTACAATAAGCACCAACCCCAAAATTATTGTAGACAATGAATACCCATGAAATCAACCAGCTAATCCTACAGTCAAAAACAATGCACCCATAGACCCCGTTAAAGGTCACGGACTAAATTCAACAAGATGAAATGGATTCCGAATCATATCTACCAAGCGACTAAAAATTTAATCTTCTTGGTGTGTGTTTCGTATATTAAGTTTGTTAACTAAATTTTTTAAGTCCTCAAACAAACTTAATCCCTGGGGTAAAAGAATATAGATTTTGGCTTGAACTAAACAATCTAAAGAAACATAAACATATACATACATATATACACATATATA